TTAATTCGGAATTAAAAATTCCTTGTGTTACAAAATAATTTTTTATTGCAGTCTTAAGAAAAAAGGGAGTTCCATGATACTCAAAAATAGATCTTAACTTATACAAATTAATAACTTTGGTTTGTGATAATTTGTAAAATACATATGCTTGTGATAAGGAGGATAGGTCAAAAAAAAGACGTGAATTTCTATTACTATTTTTAATATTGTAAAGTGCATTTTTTAGAGTCGAAATAGAGTTAATTTCTTTTTTTTTTTTTTTTTCTTGGTTTGTTTTATTATTGTAAATGTATTTATCAAAACGAAAATTTCTTGATTCAAGAAGGAGTTGTGTAGGAATTCTGGCAATATGAATGATACATAGAAATATATCGATGTATATTCTTTTAATGAAAATTTTTATAAACAAATCTAATTTATAGATTAATCGAGTGCTTCTTCTTTTTATTTTTAAGATTTTAAATTTTTTTTTTGGTGATTTTTCTTTTCCATTAAAACTTGTTTTGTTAGGACTACTTCTTTTCTTGGCGTTACCGTTTTTTTCTTTCATAAGACTCTTTGTTTTCTTTCTGATTGTGCTTGTTCTATCAGTCAGATTTTTAATTTTTTTTTCTCTCGGTGAATAATTTGTATTATTTGTAGGTTTAATTTTTCTAAAGGAGTCGTGAATTATCTGATTCCTAATTATAGAATCTTCTTTTTGGTTAGTTTCGCCGGATTCATACACCTTTCTCAATATAAATAATCGAGTTGGATGTACTTTTAAGAGTTCTTTTTTTATTCTTTTTATAAACAGAAATAAAACTTTTTTGATAACAACTCCTTTTGGTTCTTTTGAATCTTGTAGAAAATCTTTTGTTCTTTCTTTTAAAACTCTTATAACTTGAAAATTATTGTTTTTCGTTTTTCGAATTTTTTTTTTTAGTTCTTTAAAAATAGGCTTAAAAAAGGAAGGTTTTGGAGGGACAGAACCAAAGGGAAGGGTAGTTTGCGTTCCCCAAGCCGTTAAAAAAGAAAATTTTTGTTGTTCTTTTTTTAAATCTTTATAAAAAGAAAAAGAGGGCCTCAATTTGGATCTGTGCCAAGGTTTCAAATAGAAAGGAAATACTATTTTTATCTGAATACCGTCTTTAAACCAATTTCTGGGAAGTTCGAATTCTGATACTTGAACACCATTATAGGTACATATAATATGCTTTTCTCTATTCAACTCATCGAAATCCTCAGCCCACTCGGGGGGTTGAGATAATAAAATACGCCCAATATTTTTAACTATTATCAATGAAGGTAATAAAATATTTTTTCTAAAAATGGATTGAATTATTAAAATTAAACTTCTTGTTGCTTGTGGATATGGAACGAAATCCCAGGCTTCCGCGATTTTTATCCACGTTTTTTCCTTTATTTTGTTCTCTTGTTCTTCCTTTTGCCTTTTTTTTTGTTCCTCTGTATAATCTTTAAATTCTGATCCTTTACCCATCCAATTTATAAAAATAAATTTCATTTGTTCAGGGATATTAAAAGAAAAAAGGGGGTATTTTTTTATTCTGTCCAAAAAAAGAAGGGAATGCACGTTTGCTTGAAACAATTTTGAAATAAAAGTTTTACGCCTTTGAACACGCATAGAACCTTTGATGAATTCTCGACGAAAATCTGATTCTTCCGAATAGTCTCTAATAAACATCCAATTTTTGGCACTTGCTTTGCGACTACGTTTAGTAGGCCTATAAATTATTACACGATCCCTTTTTCTTGAACGTATATGATACTCGAATGGTAGGCCTTCATGAGCTGCGCCCGACAGGAATTCCAATTCGGTAATAAGTTTGTATGACCATCTAGGGACTTTTTTACTGATTTCTTTTATTACAAATTTTTGTTTTGTTTTTTGACCATTAGGGCTAGTTAGAATTGTATTCAATAAAAATTTGTAAAATTTGGCTCTTTTTTCTGAACCAATCCTTCCTTGTTCTTTTTCTGAAAATAAAGAGAGGCCCTTCCAATTTAAACTCGATCCCGATTCTCTATCAAATTTACTGATTAAAGTAAATAAATGACGATTTTCCGTTGAAAAGGTTTTTTTATCAAATCGGTCTATTTTCTGTTCAAACTCTTGGTAATCAGTATCAGGAAGAAGGAGACTATGAATCTTATTAATTTCCATTGTCTCTATGAAATTTTCTAACGAAATTTTATTTATGATTGAAGGTGAAATTTTTTTTTTTATTGTTCCCCGATATAACCCATTCAAAATGGGATCATACATTTTAGGCAAGTAATATTTTCTAGTCTTATCATTACACAATCTAGTACTTTTTTCGAGTATATCTAGAGAAAAAAATCCCGTATCTAGAGCCTCAATTCTATTTAAAAACTCGTTGTTTAAGTTGTTATTTTTGTGTTGGTTAGTATAAACCCAATGATTGTACAGTTCATCCGAAGAGAGTTTTTCTAGTGTGGGCAGGGACATCCTTCTTTGTATCATTTCTCCAAAAGTTGA